ATGATTCATATAAATCACTTAGTGGGAAATGGCCCGAATAAATCCAACGAGTGATTAATAATCCTGTTAGACATAAAAAAGTAGCTAGCATCCCCTTTTCTGACGAATCATATGGTTTTATGATTTCATTGCCCAATAAGGTTATTAAATGAATTGTAATCACAATTGAAACAATAGAAAAGGAAATATGAGTTAATATATGCTCTAAAGTTGAAAATATCATAAAAAAGAAAAAAGGTGGGGATCCCCCATATTAATATTAATTATTGGGAATTTAATTTATTTTTATTATAGGATCTATTGGATCTCGTTTAGAAGATGGCATGCCGCCACTCGGACTCGAACCGAGATGCTCTAGCACTGCTTCCTAAGAGCAGCGTGTCTACCGATTTCACCATAGCGGCTTGCTCGAATTCATAATAGCCTATTTATATTCAATAGTCGAGATTGAACAAGTCAATTCAATCAAATATGTTTTTTTAGTAAAAATTAAATTGATAAAAAAAATGAGTTCAAAAGTCAATTTGAAGATTCATTAGTTTCATTTATTTTCCTTTAAGTGTCCAATCTTAGGGCTTTTTACGTAGTTTATGCGATTCTAAAATCGAACTCTTGCAGCTATAGAAATCTCTCTCTAGAATAAAAAGAATAAAAAAACTTTTTTCCTTTTTTACGCTTATTGTCATGTCATTATTTCTGGTTTATCTGATTTCATAATCATAAATTTGAAACAAAAAAGAATTTTTCTCAATGAATCTAAAACTATTTTGTATTTGGAGTACTGCAAATTGACACTTGTACATAATATAATAATATCTCAACAATCAAGTTCTTTTATTGATTCTTTTATTGATGATCTGAAAATTGGAGATATATGGTAAATCCATTACATATGGTAAATGCAATAAATTAAGAAGTTAGTTTTTAACATGGAATCCATTAGTTTCAACAATCTGCCCTTCCCGAAAAAGATAAAAAATTTTATTTATTGGAATTGTAAAGGTCGATGGGGAAAAAAAGACTCCCCACCACCAAAATATGAGTGAAAACATAAAAAAAAAAAATAAAAAATTGTATTTAGTTTTTTATTTAGATTTAGAATTCAGAAAATAGAAGAATTATTCTTTTAGACATAACATTAAGATTCTATTTCATATTAATATGAACTTTGATTTTATATTAACAAATTACTGATCCAATTTTTTGAATCAAATGCATTTCGATTATTCCAATATTTTAGGACTTATTTGTTTGTCGTACAAAAAAACTTTTTGAATTCCCGGTAGAAAGAGATTTCCCTAATGACAAAGCTTTTAACGACGCCCAATATCCTTTCATTTTCCAAATATTTTTACGAATACGCTTTTTTGATATCGAAGTACGTTTTTTTGGAACTGCCATTTAAAAATGAAGAAGTTACTCATTGTTATAGTTGGATGTGAAAGACATCTATTGTTCTATTATTATTCTTATTCATTATCTATTTTTTCTCTAAATAATATAATATTCTCTTCATAAAAAAGAAATATAGATATGTCAAAGATCCATGAAAACTGGATCAAAAATGACTCGAAATAACAAAATATTCCGTAAAACCAAAAATTTTTGGTTTGGAACTATTAGTTCGCGTTGTTTATCTCTCAAAGTTATATCTTTAGAATCTGCATGTCATAGAAATCAAATCAAACTTAATAAAATAAAAAAAGAATCTAAAAGACCTTTATTTTCGGCATTCTATACTTGATTTACATGTAATAAAATACCAGGATTGTACTTTTGACTAATAAATTGATAGTCAAACTAGAAAAAAATACAACTAAATTCAATTTTAAAATTCGAATGAGACTAGTAATAAATCTGTTAAAAGATACGTGGTTTGATAAAAAAGGATCTTAGTCATTTTTGATCCTTTCTTGCTAAAAAGTTCATTTTAGTTCCATATTTTTCTAAACTTTACTAATAAATTGTTTTGATTGAAATGGAAAACAATCAATCCCATAATGAATTAGTTAATTAATTGAAAATTAGTTAATGAATTGAAATAAACTAACTAAAATCAAGAGTTTTTTTCATTAGACCAATGACCTTAGTTAATCTTATAATTCCTATCAGCATCAAGTACTCTTTTTAGGCTAAATTTTTATCCTTGCTCTATGAATATAAATTTTGATTACGATAAATTATTCTATTTTTATTTTCCTATTATAAGTGTTCGTTTTTTTATATGTCACTTGGTCATATCATTTGACCAATTGTAACTTCTTTTTTGAATATTTGAACGGTTTTGAAAAGACTCAGAATAATTAATATTTAATATTAATAAATACTAATATAAACTTCTTAAATCAGTTAGTGCATATCTTGATTTTTTATTGACTTTTTCGAAAGGTAAGATCCGGTGAATCGGAAACAATTAATTAAGAATAAAAAACTTTTTTTATGGAACAGACATATCAATATGCGTGGATAATACCTTTTCTTCCACTTCCAGTTCCTATGT